GTCCTCGTAGCTTACAACAAAGCATGACACTGAAGATGTCAAGACGGCTGCACTCACGCACCCAAGGACAAAAGACTTAGTCCTAACCTTACTGTTGGTTCTTGCTAGATTTATACATGCGAGTATCCGCGCTCCAGTGTAGATGCCCTGGGCACCCTAACCCTTAGGTCAACAGGAGCGGGTATCAGGCTCACCCTATTCAACCGTAGCCCAAAACGCCTTGCAGTTGCCACACCCCCACGGGTCCACAGCAGTAGTTAATATTAAGCAATGAGTGTAAACTTGACTTAGTCATAGCAAATTAGGGTCGGTAAATCCTGTGCCAGCCACCGCGGTCATACAGGAGACCCAAATTAACATTACCGACGGCGTAAAGAGTGGTCACATGTTATCCAAGTAACTAAGATTAAAAAGCAACTGAGCTGTCATAAGCCCAAGATGCCCATAAGGCCTCCTCCTTAAAGAAGATCTTAGACCAACGATTAATTGAAACCCACGAAAGCCAGGGCCCAAACTGGGATTAGATACCCCACTATGCCTGGCCCTAAATCTTGATGCTCGATATTACCTGAGCATCCGCCTGAGAACTACGAGCACAAACGCTTGAAACTCTAAGGACTTGGCGGTGCCCCAAAACCACCTAGAGGAGCCTGTTCTATAACCGATGATCCACGATACACCCTACCATTCCTTGCACGAAACCAGCCTATATACCGCCGTCGCCAGCCCACCCCTCCTGAGGGCCCAACAGTGGACGCAATAGCCCCACCCCGCTAACACGACAGGTCAAGGTATAGCCTATGGGATGGCAGTAATGGGCTACATTTTCTAAGCTAGAACATACGGCAAGGGGGCATGAAACTGCCCTCCGAAGGCGGATTTAGCAGTAAAGTGGGATAATCAAGCCCTCTTTAAGCCGGCCCTGGGACACGTACATACCGCCCGTCACCCTCCTCAAAAGCGACCCCAAACCCCCCATAAACTAATAAGCTACTCAGCCAAAGATGAGGTAAGTCGTAACAAGGTAAGTGTACCGGAAGGTGCACTTAGGATACCAAGACGTAGCTTTAACTAAAGCATTCAGCTTACACCTGAAAGATATCTGCTCAACCCAGATCGTCTTGATGCCAAACTCTAGCCCAACCGACATTGACCTGGAATAACAAAGCTACTCCCCACCCTAAACTAAAGCATTTACTAGTCCTAGTATAGGCGATAGAAAAGACACCATTGGCGCGATAGAGACCACGTACCGTAAGGGAAAGATGAAATAATAATGAAATAATCTAAGCTAAAAACAGCAAAGATCAACCCTTGTACCTTTTGCATAATGGTCTAGCAAGAAAAACCAAGCAAAATGAATTTAAGTTTGCCACCCCGAAACCCAAGCGAGCTACTTGTGAGCAGCTAATATTGAGCGAACCCGTCTCTGTGGCAAAAGAGTGGGACGACTTACTAGTAGAGGTGAAAAGCCAATCGAGCTGGGTGATAGCTGGTTGCCTGTGAAACGAATCTTAGTTCACTCTTAATTCTTCTCCAAGGAAACCCATAAACCCTAATGAAGCGAATTAAGGGCTATTTAAAGGAGGTACAGCTCCTTTAAAAAAGAATACAATCTCCACGAGCGGATAAGTACCCCCCCCCCAACAATTACTGTGGGCCCTCAAGCAGCCATCAACAAAGAGTGCGTTAAAGCTCCACAAATCAAAAATTCAAAAACCATACGAATCCCTCCTCACTAACGGGCTAACCTATTTCAATAGGAGAATCAATGCTAGAATGAGTAACCAGGGTCCTCCCTCTACGACGCAAGCTTACATCCGTACATTATTAACAAAACACCAGGATACGAACAATCCAACAAGCAGAGTATCAGGTACCTTGTTAACCCGACAAAGGAGCGTCCATTAAGAAAGATTAAAACCTGTAAAAGGAACTAGGCAAACCCAAGGCCCGACTGTTTACCAAAAACATAGCCTTCAGCCAACCCAAAACAAGTATTGAAGGTGATGCCTGCCCGGTGACCCGATGTTCAACGGCCGCGGTATCCTAACCGTGCAAAGGTAGCGCAATCAATTGTCCCATAAATCGGGACTAGTATGAATGGCTAAACGAGGTCTTAACTGTCTCTTACAGGCAATCGGTGAAATTGATCTCCCTGTGCAAAAGCAGGGATAACCCCATAAGACGAGAAGACCCTGTGGAACTTCAAAATCAGCAACCAACCCTAAAAACATACACACCCACCCCGGGTTCACTCACCTAACAGGGACACTGGTCTGCATTTTTCGGTTGGGGCGACCTTGGAGCAAAACAAAACCTCCAAAAATTGGACCACACATCCAAACTGAGAGCAACCCCTCAACGTGCTAACAGCACCCAGACCCAATATAATTGATCAATGGACCAAGCTACCCCAGGGATAACAGCGCAATCTCCTCCGAGAGTCCATATCGACGGGGAGGTTTACGACCTCGATGTTGGATCAGGACATCCTAGTGGTGCAGCCGCTACTAAGGGTTCGTTTGTTCAACGATTAATAGTCCTACGTGATCTGAGTTCAGACCGGAGCAATCCAGGTCGGTTTCTATCTATGATGAACTCTTCCCAGTACGAAAGGATAGGAAAAGTGAGGCCAATACTACAAGCAAGCCTTCACCTTAAGTAATGAAACCAACTTAATTACGAAAGGTTATCACACCCAACCACGTCCTAGAAAAGGACAAGCTAGCGTGGCAGAGCTCGGCAAATGCAAAAGGCTTAAGTCCTTTAACTCAGAGGTTCAAATCCTCTCCCTAGCTTCAACCCCATGATCAACCACCCAATCCTCATCAACCTCATCATAGCCCTCTCCTACATCCTCCCCATCCTAATTGCAGTCGCCTTCCTCACACTCGTGGAACGCAAAATCCTAGGCTACATACAAGGCCGAAAAGGCCCAAACATCGTTGGCCCATTCGGCCTACTACAGCCCCTAGCAGATGGCGTAAAACTATTCATTAAAGAACCAATCCGCCCATCAACATCCTCCCCAATCCTCTTCATCTCAACCCCCGTACTGGCCCTGCTCCTTGCAATCTCAATTTGAACCCCACTGCCTCTGCCATTCTCCCTAGCCGACCTGAACCTGGGCCTGCTATTCCTCCTAGCCATATCAAGCCTGGCCGTGTACTCTATCCTGTGATCCGGCTGAGCATCTAATTCAAAATATGCCCTAATCGGAGCACTACGAGCTGTCGCCCAAACCATCTCCTACGAAGTCACCCTAGCAATCATCCTCCTGTCCGTTATCATTCTTAGCGGAAACTACACCCTAAGCACTCTAGCAACCACCCAAGAACCCCTCTACCTAATTTTCTCCTGCTGACCCCTCGCCATAATGTGATACATCTCTACACTAGCCGAAACAAATCGTGCCCCCTTTGACCTAACAGAAGGAGAATCAGAACTAGTTTCGGGGTTTAACGTAGAATACGCTGCAGGACCCTTCGCCTTATTCTTTCTAGCGGAATACGCCAACATCATGCTCATAAACACACTAACCGCCATTATATTCTTCAACCCAAGTCTGTGAAACCCCCCACAAGAACTATTCCCGGTAATACTCGCCACAAAAGTCCTCCTCCTATCGGCAGGTTTCCTCTGAATCCGTGCCTCCTACCCTCGATTCCGCTATGACCAGCTAATGCACCTGCTGTGAAAAAACTTCCTTCCATTAACACTAGCCCTATGCCTATGACACACTAGCCTGCCAATCTGCTATGCAGGCTTACCCCCCTACCTAAGAAGCCCCCGGAAATGTGCCTGAGGACCAAGGGTCACTATGATAAAGTGAACACAGAGGTACACCAACCCTCTCATTTCCTACCCCTTAGAAAAACAGGAATTGAACCTGCACTAGAGGGATCAAAACCCTCCATACTTCCTTTATATTATTTCCTAGTAGGGTCAGCTAAACAAGCTATCGGGCCCATACCCCGAAAATGATGGTTTAACTCCTTCCCCTACTAATGAACCCCCAGGCAAAACTAATTTTCACCACCAGCCTACTCCTGGGCACAACCATCACAATCTCGAGCAACCACTGAGTCATAGCCTGAACCGGCCTTGAAATCAACACACTAGCCATCCTCCCCCTAATCTCAAAATCTCACCACCCACGGGCTATCGAAGCCGCCACCAAATATTTCCTAGTACAAGCAACTGCCTCAACCCTGGTTCTATTTGCCAGCATAACCAACGCGTGATCCACCGGACAATGAGACATCACCCAACTAACCCACCCAGCATCCTGCATAATCCTAACATCCGCCCTAGCAATAAAACTAGGCCTAGTGCCATTCCACTTCTGATTCCCCGAAGTCCTTCAAGGCTCCCCCCTCACCACTGGGCTCCTCCTATCCACGGCCATAAAACTCCCCCCAATCGCCCTACTCTTCATAACCTCCCCCTCACTCAACCCCACACTACTCACCACTATGGCCATCCTATCCGCAGCCTTAGGCGGGTGAATAGGCCTAAACCAAACCCAAACCCGAAAAATCATGGCCTTCTCTTCTATCTCCCACCTGGGATGAATAACCATCATCCTAGCCTACAACCCCAAACTCACCCTCCTAAACTTCTACCTCTACGCCCTAATCACCACAGCCGTATTCCTAACCCTAAACACCATTAAAGCCCTAAACTTACCCACACTAATGACTGTATGAACCAAAACCCCCGCACTAAACGCGATACTCCTGCTAACACTCCTCTCCCTCGCAGGCCTTCCACCCCTCACAGGCTTCCTCCCAAAATGACTCATCATCCAAGAGCTAACCAAACAGGACATAGCCCCAACAGCAACAATCATAGCCCTGCTGTCCCTACTAAGCCTATTCTTCTACCTACGCCTTGCATACTGTGCAACAATCACACTCCCCCCACACACCACAAACCACATAAAACTGTGACACACCAATAAACCAGTCAACGCCTCAGTAGCTGTCCTAGTCACCACATCCGCCATGCTCTTACCCATCTCCCCCCTGATCCATGCCATCATCTAAGAAACTTAGGATTACCTAAACCGAAGGCCTTCAAAGCCTTAAACAAGAGTTAAACCCTCTTAGTTTCTGCTAAAGTCCGCAGGACACTACCCTGCATCACCTGAATGCAACCCAGGTACTTTAATTAAGCTAGGACCTTTCAACCACCTCCTAGACAGATGGGCTTCGATCCCATAATACTATAGTTAACAGCTATATGCCCAAACCAACAGGCCTCTGCCTAAGACTCCGGCACACAATCAGTGTACATCAATGAGCTTGCAACTCACCATGAACTTCACTACAGAGCCGATAAGAAGAGGAATCAAACCTCTGTGAAAAGGACTACAGCCTAACGCTTATACACTCAGCCATCTTACCTGTGACATTCATCAACCGATGACTATTCTCTACCAACCACAAAGACATCGGCACTCTCTACCTAATCTTTGGCGCATGAGCCGGAATGGTAGGGACCGCCTTAAGCCTCCTCATCCGTGCAGAACTCGGTCAACCCGGCGCCCTCCTGGGAGACGACCAAATTTACAACGTAGTCGTTACAGCCCATGCCTTCGTAATAATTTTCTTCATGGTTATGCCAATTATGATTGGAGGATTTGGAAACTGACTAGTCCCCCTAATAATTGGAGCCCCAGACATAGCATTTCCCCGAATAAACAACATAAGCTTCTGACTCCTACCCCCCTCCTTCCTGCTCCTACTAGCCTCCTCTACAGTCGAAGCAGGCGCAGGAACAGGATGAACAGTCTACCCACCCCTAGCCGGCAACCTTGCCCACGCTGGGGCATCAGTAGACCTGGCCATCTTCTCCCTGCACCTAGCAGGTATTTCATCAATCCTGGGGGCAATCAATTTCATCACAACTGCAATCAACATAAAACCTCCCGCCCTATCACAATACCAAACTCCCCTATTTGTCTGATCCGTATTAATCACTGCAGTTCTCCTCCTACTCTCACTTCCAGTCCTCGCCGCCGGCATCACCATGCTCCTCACCGACCGCAACCTTAACACCACCTTCTTCGACCCAGCGGGAGGAGGAGACCCAGTACTCTACCAACATCTCTTCTGATTCTTCGGACACCCAGAAGTCTACATCCTAATCCTGCCCGGATTCGGCATTATCTCCCACGTCGTAGCATACTACGCAGGAAAAAAAGAGCCATTCGGCTACATGGGAATAGTGTGAGCCATGCTCTCCATCGGATTCCTCGGATTCATCGTCTGAGCCCACCACATATTTACAGTAGGCATGGACGTAGATACCCGAGCCTACTTTACATCTGCCACCATAATCATCGCCATCCCCACCGGCATTAAAGTATTTAGCTGACTAGCCACACTACACGGAGGGACAATCAAATGAGACCCACCCATACTCTGAGCCCTGGGCTTTATCTTCCTATTTACTATTGGAGGCCTAACAGGGATTGTCCTAGCAAACTCCTCCCTAGACATCGCCCTACACGACACCTACTATGTCGTAGCCCACTTCCACTACGTACTATCAATAGGAGCAGTATTCGCAATCTTAGCAGGCTTCACACACTGATTCCCCCTGTTCACCGGATACACCCTCCACTCCACGTGAGCCAAAGCCCACTTTGGAGTAATGTTCGTAGGTGTCAACCTAACCTTCTTCCCACAACACTTCCTAGGCCTAGCCGGCATGCCACGACGATACTCAGACTACCCAGACGCCTACACACTATGAAATACCATCTCCTCAGTAGGCTCACTAATCTCCCTAACAGCCGTAATCATGCTAGTGTTCATCATTTGAGAAGCTTTCGCCTCCAAACGTAAAGCACTCCGATCCGAAATAGCAAGCACGAACATCGAGTGAATCCACGGCTGCCCTCCCCCATTCCACACCTTCGAAGAACCCGCCTTCGTCCAAGTCCAAGAAAGGAAGGAGTCGAACCCCCATATGTTGGTTTCAAGCCAACCGCATATAAACCACTTATGCTTCTTTCTCATTAGAGATGTTAGTAAAACAATTACATAGCCTTGTCAAGGCTACATTACCGGTGAAACCCCAGTACATCTCAACAACCCAAACATGGCCAACCACTCACAATTCGGTTTCCAAGACGCTTCATCACCCATCATAGAAGAACTCATTCAATTCCACGACCATGCCCTAATGGTCGCTCTTGCCATCTGCAGCCTAGTCCTATACCTCCTGACCCTTATACTCACAGAAAAACTATCATCAAGCACAGTCGACGCACAAGAAATCGAACTCGTCTGGACAATCCTCCCAGCCATAGTACTGATCACACTGGCTCTTCCATCCCTACGAATCCTCTACATAATAGACGAAATCAACGAACCCGACCTCACCCTAAAAGCCATCGGCCACCAATGATACTGAACCTACGAATACACCGACTTCAAAGACCTTACATTCGACTCCTACATAATCCCCACAACAGACCTACCACTAGGACATTTCCGACTGCTAGAGGTCGACCACCGAGTCATTGTCCCCACAGAATCAACCGTCCGAGTCATCGTTACCGCTGATGACGTCCTCCACTCATGAGCCGTCCCGAGCCTAGGTGTTAAAACCGACGCAATCCCAGGACGCCTCAACCAAACTTCATTCCTTGCCACCCGACCCGGAGTATACTACGGACAGTGCTCAGAAATCTGCGGAGCCAACCACAGCTTCATGCCAATTGTAGTAGAATCCGCCCCACTCGCCAATTTCGAACACTGATCCTCCCTATCATCCTAATCATTAAGAAGCTATGGAACAGCACTAGCCTTTTAAGCTAGAGACAGAGGACCACCCACCCCTCCTTAATGAAATGCCTCAATTAAATCCAAATCCCTGATTTTTTATCATGCTCGCCTCATGACTTACCTTCTCCCTAATCATTCAACCCAAACTCCTATCATTCGTGTCCACCAACCCTCCTTCTAACAAGACCCCCACAACTACACCTACCACCCCTTGAACCTGACCATGAACTTAAGCTTCTTTGACCAATTCTCCAGCCCATCTCTACTAGGAATCCCCCTAATCCTCATCTCAATAACATTTCCAGCACTCCTGCTACCCTCCCCCAACAACCGATGGATCACCAACCGACTCTCTACCCTCCAACTCTGATTCATCAACCTTATTACAAAACAACTAATAATTACACTAGACAAGAAAGGACATAAATGAGCCCTCATCCTAACATCCCTGATAATCTTCCTCCTGCTAATCAACCTACTAGGCCTACTGCCCTACACATTCACCCCAACCACCCAATTATCTATAAACCTAGCCCTAGCCTTCCCCCTATGACTCGCCACTCTTCTAACAGGTCTACGAAACCAACCTTCTGCCTCCTTAGGCCATCTCCTGCCAGAAGGCACTCCAACACCCCTAATCCCAGCCCTTATCCTAATCGAAACAACCAGCCTCCTTATCCGCCCCCTTGCCCTCGGGGTACGACTCACAGCCAACCTCACAGCAGGCCACCTCCTCATCCAACTCATCTCCACAGCCACAATAGCCCTGTCCTCAACAATACCAGCAGTCTCACTCCTGACCTTCCTGGTCCTCTTCCTACTAACTATCCTAGAAGTAGCAGTAGCCATAATCCAAGCCTATGTATTCGTACTCCTACTAAGCCTCTACCTACAAGAAAACATCTAACCCAATGGCTCACCAAGCACACTCTTTCCACATAGTTGACCCAAGCCCATGACCCATTTTCGGAGCAGCCGCTGCCCTTCTCACCACCTCCGGCCTAACTATATGATTCCACTATAATACCCCCTACCTACTGATTATAGGACTACTCTCCACCGCCCTCGTTATATTCCAATGATGACGAGACATTGTACGAGAAAGCACCTTCCAAGGCCACCACACCCCCACCGTACAAAAAGGCCTACGCTACGGCATAATCCTATTCATCACATCAGAGGCCTTCTTCTTCCTAGGATTCTTCTGAGCATTCTTCCACTCAAGCCTGGCTCCTACACCAGAACTAGGAGGCCAATGACCCCCTGTAGGAATTAAACCTCTGAACCCCATAGAAGTCCCACTACTAAACACCGCCATCCTCCTGGCTTCAGGAGTCTCAGTGACATGAGCCCACCACAGCATCACGGAAGCCAACCGCAAACAAGCCATCCAAGCCCTAACCCTAACAGTCCTCCTAGGCTTCTACTTCACCGCCCTCCAAGCCATAGAATACTACGAGGCCCCATTCTCCATCGCTGACGGAGTATACGGCTCTACCTTCTTTGTCGCCACTGGATTCCACGGCCTCCACGTAATCATCGGCTCCACATTCCTACTAGTCTGCCTCCTGCGCCTAATTAAATATCACTTCACATCAAACCACCACTTCGGCTTCGAAGCAGCAGCCTGATACTGACACTTTGTAGACGTCGTCTGATTATTCCTCTACGTATCCATCTACTGATGAGGATCATACTCTTCTAGTATACTAATTACAATCGACTTCCAATCCTTAGAATCTGGTTAAATCCAGAGAAGAGTAATGAACATAATCCTATTCATGATCGCCCTATCCCTAACCCTGAGCATCGCCCTAACCACACTAAACTTCTGACTTGCCCAAATAACCCCAGACTCAGAAAAACTATCCCCGTACGAATGCGGCTTTGACCCCCTAGGCTCTGCTCGCCTACCCTTCTCAATTCGATTCTTCCTAGTGGCAATTCTATTCCTCCTATTCGACCTAGAAATCGCCCTACTACTCCCCCTCCCATGAGCAACCCAGCTCGAAGACCCCATCACCACACTAATCTGAGCCTCCACCCTCATCCTCCTCCTCACTCTCGGACTAATCTACGAATGAGCTCAAGGAGGCCTAGAATGGGCAGAATAGGCAGAAAGTTAGTCTAACCAAGACAGTTGATTTCGGCTCAACAGATTATAGTCACCACCCTATAACTTTCTTAATGACCCTACTGCACCTCTGCTTCTATTCTGCCTTCACCCTAAGTAGCTTGGGCCTGGCTTTCCACCGAACCCACCTAATCTCCGCCCTATTATGTCTAGAGAGCATAATACTATCAATGTACGTCGCCCTGGCCATATGACCAATCCAAATACAAACGCCCTCATCTACCCTCTTACCCATCTTAATGCTAGTATTCTCCGCCTGCGAAGCAGGCACAGGGCTGGCCCTACTAGTAGCCTCCACCCGAACCCACGGCTCAGACCACCTACATAACTTCAACCTCCTAAAATGCTAAAAGTCATCATCCCAACCATCACACTCCTCCCCCTCGCCCTCCTCTCCCCAGCCAAACATCTATGGACCAATACCACAATATACAGTCTACTAATTGCCACTGTCAGCCTGCAATGACTCACCCCAACATACTACCCCAACAAAGGACTAACACCCTGAACCTCCATTGACCAAATCTCCACACCCCTACTGGTCCTATCCTGCTGACTGCTCCCCCTCATGATCATAGCAAGCCAAAACCACCTAGAGCAAGAACCCATTATTCGCAAACGGATCTTCCTCTCAACACTAATCCTAGTCCAACCATTCATCCTCCTAGCCTTCTCAGCCTCAGAACTGATGCTATTCTACATCGCGTTTGAAGCCACCTTAATCCCCACACTAATCCTAATCACCCGCTGAGGCAGCCAGCCAGAACGACTAAACGCCGGTGTTTACCTCCTATTCTACACCCTAGCCAGCTCCCTTCCCCTACTCATTGCCATTCTGCACCTCCACAATCAAGTCGGCACATTATACTTCCCCATACTCAAACTCTACCGCCCCCCAGCAGCCGACTCCTGAACAAGCCTAGCCTCAAGCTTAGCCCTCCTCCTGGCCTTCATGGTTAAAGCACCCCTATACGGCCTCCACCTATGACTCCCTAAAGCCCACGTAGAGGCCCCAATTGCCGGCTCCATACTACTCGCCGCCCTCCTACTTAAACTAGGTGGCTACGGCATCATACGAATCACCCTCCTAATCAACCTCTCATCCAGCAACCTCCACTACCCATTCATCATCCTGGCCCTCTGAGGCGCATTAATAACCAGCGCTATCTGCCTACGTCAAATCGACCTAAAATCATTAATCGCCTACTCGTCCGTCAGTCACATAGGACTAGTCGTAGCTGCAACCATAATCCAAACCCAATGAGCATTCTCAGGTGCAATAATCCTAATAATCTCCCACGGATTAACCTCCTCAATACTTTTCTGCTTAGCCAACACCAACTATGAACGCACTCACAGCCGCATCCTTCTCCTCACACGAGGCCTCCAACCCCTTCTTCCCCTCATAGCCACCTGATGACTCCTGGCCAACCTAACAAACATAGCAATCCCACCCACAACCAACCTCATAGCAGAGCTTACCATCATCATTGCCCTATTCAACTGATCCTCATTTACAATCCTCCTAACAGGAGCCGCAATCCTACTAACCGCCTCCTACACCCTCTACATACTCACAATAACCCAACGAGGTCCTCTACCCTCCCATATCACCTCCATCCAAAACTCCTCCACCCGAGAACACCTACTCATAGCCCTACACATAATCCCCATAATCCTTCTCATCTTTAAACCCGAACTCATCTCAGGCATCCCCGTATGCAGGTATAGTTTCAACTCAAAACATTAGGCTGTGATCCTAAAAATAGAAGTTAAATCCTTCTTACCCGCCGAGGGGATGTGTAACCAACAAGAACTGCTAACTCTTGCATCTGAGTCTAAACCCTCAGTCCCCTTAAACTTTCAAAGGATAATAGCAATCCAATGGTCTTAGGAACCACCCATCTTGGTGCAAATCCAAGTGAAAGTAATGGACCTTCTACTAGTCCTAAACCTATCCGTCCTACTCACCCTAGCAACCCTCTCCACCCCCATCATCTTCCCCCTCCTATCAGAAAACCTCAAAAACACCCCAACCACCATCACAAACACAGTAAAAACCTCCTTCCTAATCAGCCTAATCCCTATAACAATCTACATCTACTCAGGAACAGAGAGCCTCACTTCCCTATGAGAGTGAAAATACATCATAAACTTCAAGGTCCCCATCAGCCTAAAAATAGACCTCTACTCCCTCACATTCTTCCCTATCGCCCTATTCGTGTCATGATCCATCCTACAATTTGCAACATGATACATGGCCTCTGACCCCTACATCACAAAATTCTTCACCTACCTACTATTCTTCCTAATCGCCATACTCATCCTAATCATCGCCAACAACCTATTCATCCTGTTCATTGGCTGAGAGGGAGTCGGAATCATATCCTTCCTCCTAATTAGCTGATGGCACGGCCGAGCAGAAGCCAACACCGCCGCTCTCCAAGCCGTACTCTACAACCGGGTCGGGGACGTAGGGCTCATCCTCTGCATAGCATGACTAGCTTCCACTATAAACACATGAGAGATCCAACAGCTCTCCTCCCCCTCCCAAACCCCAACACTCCCCCTACTAGGCCTCATCCTAGCTGCGGCGGGCAAATCAGCCCAATTTGGCCTACACCCATGACTCCCAGCCGCTATAGAAGGTCCCACCCCCGTATCTGCCCTACTCCACTCCAGCACCATAGTAGTAGCCGGAATTTTCCTACTAATCCGAACCCACCCCCTATTCAACAACAACCAAACCGCCCTAACACTATGCCTATGTTTAGGAGCCATCTCCACCCTGTTCGCAGCCACATGCGCCCTCACCCAAAACGACATCAAAAAAATCATTGCCTTCTCCACCTCAAGCCAGCTAGGCCTAATAATAGTCACAATTGGACTAAACCTACCCCAACTAGCCTTCCTCCACATTTCAACCCATGCATTCTTCAAAGCCATGCTTTTCCTCTGCTCCGGCTCCATCATCCACAGCCTAAACGGCGAACAGGACATCCGAAAAATGGGAGGCCTCCAAAAAATACTACCAACAACCACCTCCTGTCTAACTATCGGAAACCTTGCCCTAATAGGAACGCCCTTCCTCGCAGGATTCTACTCAAAGGACCAAATCATCGAAAGCTTAAGCACCTCATACCTAAACTCCTGAGCCCTAGTCCTCACCCTACTAGCCACATCCTTCACTGCAGTATATACAATCCGAATAACTGTACTAGTCCAATCCGGTTTCACCCGAATTCCCCCCCTAGCCCCAATCAACGAGAACGACCCTGCCGTAACTTCCCCAATCACCCGCCTTGCAGTGGGAAGCATTACAGCCGGATTCCTCATTACCTCCTACATCCTGCCCCCAAAAACACCCCCCATAACTATACCCCTATCCATCAAAGTCACAGCCCTAGCAGTAACAATCCTAGGAATCATCCTAGCCCTAGAACTCTCAAAAGTAGCCCAAACCCTCATCCTAACAAAACAAACCCCTTTCTCAAACTTCTCCACATCCCTAGGATACTTCAACCCTCTAACACACCGCTTCAATACAACCCACTCCCTGAAAGGAGGCCAAAACATCGCCTCACATCTTATCGACCTGTCATGGTACAAACTACTAGGTCCAGAGGGACTGGCCAACCTACAAACACTAGCAGCCAAAACCGCAACCACCCTTCACTCCGGCCTAATCAAAGCCTACCTAGGTTCCTTTGCCCTATCCATCCTCATCATCCTCATCTCCACATACAGACCAACCAATGGCCCCCAACCTTCGTAAAAACCACCCTCTACTAAAAATCATCAACGACTCCCTAATCGACCTGCCTACTCCTTCCAACATCTCCGCCTGATGAAACTTCGGATCACTCCTAGGCATCTGCCTAGTTACCCAAATCGTCACAGGCCTACTCCTAGCCATACACTACACAGCAGACACTACCCTAGCCTTCACCTCTGTAGCCCACACCTGCCGTAACGTCCAATTCGGCTGACTAATTCGAAACCTCCACGCAAATGGAGCTTCCTTCTTCTTCATCTGCATCTACTTCCACATCGGCCGAGGAATCTACTACGGCTCATACCTAAACAAAGAAACCTGAAACATTGGAGTCATCCTTCTCCTAGCCCTAATAGCCACCGCCTTCGTAGGGTACGTCCTGCCCTGAGGACAAATATCATTCTGAGGCGCTACCGTAATCACAAACCTATTCTCAGCAATCCCCTACATCGGCCAAACACTAGTTGAATGAGCCTGAGGTGGATTCTCAGTAGACAACCCAACACTAACCCGATTCTTCGCCCTTCACTTCCTCCTCCCCTTCATCATCGCAGGCCTCACACTAGTTCACCTCACCTTCCTTCACGAAACAGGATCCAACAACCCCCTAGGAATCCCATCAGACTGCGACAAAATTCCATTCCACCCCTACTACTCCACAAAAGACATCCTTGGCTTCGCACTAATGCTCATCCTCCTCGTCTCCCTAGCCCTATTCTCCCCCAACCTCCTAGGAGACCCAGAAAACTTTACCCCAGCCAACCCACTATCCACCCCTCCACACATCAAACCCGAATGATACTTCCTATTCGCCTACGCCATCTTACGCTCCATCCCAAACAAACTAGGAGGAGTCCTAGCCCTAGCCGCATCCGTCCTAGTCCTATTCCTAATCCCCCTTCTCCACACATCCAAACAACGCTCAATAACCTTCCGCCCTCTATCCCAAATCCTATTTTGAGCCCTAGTAGCCAACCTCCTCGTCCTAACCTGAGTAGGAAGCCAACCAGTCGAACACCCATTCATCATTATCGGCCAACTAGCCTCCCTATCCTACTTCACAATCATCCTAATCCTATTCCCCCTAGTGGCCGCCTTAGAAAACAAAATCCTTAAACTCTAACTAACTAACTAACTCTAATAGTTTATAAAAACATTGGTCTTGTAAGCCAAAGATTGAAGACTACACATCTTCTTAGAGTTACCCGCCTCAAAAGGGAAGGAATCAAACCTCCACCACCAACTCCCAAAGCTGGCATTCTCAGTTAAACTACCTTTCGACCCCTAAACAGCCCGAATCGCCCCCCGAGATAACCCCCGCACAAGCTCCAGAACTACAAACAACGTTAACAATAACCCTCACCCGCCAACTAGAAACAACCCAACCCCACGCGAATAAAACGCAGCCACCCCAACATAATCCGACCGAATAGAACCTAAACCCACATTATTGACAGTCCCTACATCCACCACTCCAAATACCCCCCCTAAAACAACCCCCACCCCAACCACCAAACCCATACCAACAGCATAGCCCATAACACTTCAATCACCCCAAGCCTCGGGATAAGGATCTGCCGCCAAAGACACAGAATAAACAAACACCACCAACATCCCTCCCAAATACACCATAACTAATACCAAAGAGACGAAAGAAACCCCTAAACTTGCCAGCCACCCACACCCCGCAATGGAAGCTAAGACTAAACCCACTACCCCATAATAAGGGGAAGGATTAGATGCAACCGCCAACCCCCCTAAAACAAAACACAGCCCAAGAAATAAAACAAACGTTATCATAAATTTCCGCCCGGACTCTCTCCAGGACCTGCGACCTGAAAAGCCGCCGTTATAAAAATTTAACTACGAAAACCTACTGTACCACCCCCCCCCTTCCCCCCCCAGCATGTTTTTTCATGCTTTACAGGGTATGTATGTCTTTGCATTCAATTATTTACCGCATCAGACACTAATGTAATGTAGGATAATCCAAATTACACGCAACTTCACCTCCACCCTAACTCAAACATTTACGCCCAAGAGATAATGTTCGGGCAGTTACACTTCTAGGCACATTCCTATTTCAGGCACCATTAAGCCCAACTGATCCTACCTCAAGCCCGGGAGGCCGCAAGCGTCGCTTGAGATCGAGAATTCCCCTCGTGCTTACAAAATCCATGGAATATACGAGGAATTGTCACAGTAACTCTTTGCATTCACGAAGTCCATAGCACATAGCCCACCTCCTAAAACCAATGTCTCACCAACAGCTTTCAGGGACTCCCAAGCCAGAGAGCCTGGTTATTTATTAATCGTATTTCTCACGAGAACCGAGCTACCCCGTGTAAGTGCTACCTTAGGTTATTGGCTTCAAGGACTTAAACTCCCCCTAAACCCCGAGTACGACTTGCTCTTTTGCGCTATTGGTTGTAACTTCAGGACCATAACTTGTTGAACTCCTTCTTCCTTGCTCTTCACAGATACAAGTGGTCGGTTGAATACTCCTCATCTCCCTCTCGTAGTTGTCGGCATCCGACCGTCTCTTCACTTCTTTTTTTCTGGCGTAGTCTTCAATAAACCCTTCCAGTGCGTAGCAGGAGTTATCTTCCTCTTGACATGTCCATCATATGACCGGCGAACTGTCGTTCCCCTAACACTGAGAATGTAATGGTCTCATTGGATAAGGTCGGCTCCTAATTCAACCCTGATGCACTTTGCCCACATTCGTTAAGCCCGCGCTATTTACCGTCTGGGTACTAGTTAACTGTATGGACACCGGACATGCTTACTTTTTTATTACTTTCCTGGGATTTACACCTAAACCCCTGATTTTGACGTCTTTTTTTTTTTATTATGTCATTTTTATTTTTTAATCAAAATTACGTTAAATATTTAGCTCTATACGCCNTACATCAACCAAACACTCAAAATTACGTTAAATATTTAGCTCTATACGCCTACATCAACCAAACACTCACCATTCATCCTTCCACACCAAACATTCCTCAAACTTTCCCCCAACAAACAAACAACCATCCACATCAACATCACCAACACCCCCGCCACAAAAATCAAACAAAAACAAACACCACCACCAACCAAAGCCCACAACT